GAGAATATTTCGACACAAACAAGAAGGACTCTAGGAAGACAAATAATCCCTCCTAGAATCCCGTTTTTCCAATTTCTATTTATATTGTGCTTAATATTCTCCGCTTATTTATCTTATGTTTAGTATCTAGTCGAATTTTCTTATATTAAAATAGAGAAACTATTAATTGAATATATTTTTATTCTATAACATTGAAATCCAAAAACAGTGACATAATTATATAATTATAGTGCTCCAATTTCCAATTTATTGGGGTTGAAAAAAAAAAAGAAACAAAGAATAGGTAAAGTAAAATAGTCCGCTTCACAATATACATACTATGACTGACTAGTAAAGAATTCTCTAAATATGGTAGAAAAAGAATAGAAAAAAGCAAAGGGCTTTTCAGAATTTTTTGATTCTACAGAATTACATAATTATCAACAAGAATTTAGTCATTTTTACGAACTTAATATGTTGATAAATCCGCGGACCTAGAAATTCATTTCAGACAATTGAACCTTCTCAAACTGTTTCTTTTTAAGAACCAAAAAGATTTGTGCCAAAATAACAGATGCCAAGAAGAACAAGAGACCTTGGACACGTAACGGATCTTGAAGTACTATTTCCACATCCCCCTGACCAAATCCACCCACATTGGGATTACTCGTTAATGGTTGATCAAGTTTGATAGATTCACCCTCTGAAACAAGAAGTTCTGGTCCCGGAGGTATAATATCAATCACTTCGCGGCCATCCGATGCATCCACTATAGTTATTTCATATCCCCCTTTTTCTTTTCGTATGATTTTGTTTACTATACCTGCTGCTGTAGCATTATAAACATTATTATTACTCTTGCTCCCGTCGGGATAAATCTGCCCCCTTCCCCTGTTCCCGCCTACGTATATGGGATATTTTAAGAAGTGAACATCCCTCTTAGTAGCGGGATCGGGGGAAAGAATAGGAAAGGTGATTTCATTATATTTCTGACCAGGAACAGGGCCTACCACAAGAATATTTTTTTTAGTGGGACGGTAACTTTGAAAAGACAGATTACCTATCTTTTCTTTAATCTCGGGCGAAATACGATTGGGGGGAGCCAATTCAAACCCCTCCGGTAAAATAAGAACAGCCCCCACATTCAAAGCCCCCTTTTTACCATTAGCAAGAACTTGTTTCACTTGCATATCATAAGGAATTCGAACAACTGCTTCAAATACAGTATCAGGAAGTACCGCTTGTGGAACCTCGATATCCACGGGTTTATTAGCTAAATGGCAATTGGCACATACAATACGGCCAGTTGCTTCTCGCGGATTTTCATAACCCTGCTGTGCAAAAATGGGATATGCATTTGAAATGGGTGCTCGAGTTATTATATATATCATGAGCGATACGGAAATGGATCGAGTAATTTCTTCCTTTATCCAAGAAAAGGCATTTCTAGTTTGCATGGTCCAATCATTGATCCTGAAAATGAAAAAGTTCTACAATAAAATTAGGTCGGTCACTGGTATAGTTCCCTATCCATGATTCTGCTATTTACTGAAATAATTTGAGAAATAATTTTACTGGATTGGAATATAGGAGGAATCCCCTGGATGGGTAGAAAAAAAAAGAAAAGGATAAGTCAATTTTTGAATATTTAACTTTTGTACAAAATAACAAACTTTATAATTATAATTGGATCAGTGGATCATTTTTTCAGTCATTCATTGAATGATAAATCACTACAAGTGACGGAGATACACGATTTAAATAACGGAAAATCCAATATTTTAAAATTGTATCTAGAATGACTGGAAAAGTGGAAACAAGACCGGATATAATTTGATCATTATGAGCAAATCCAAAATTTTTATAGACAGAACCAATCATTAGTTCCCAACCATGGGTCGAATGGAATCCTATACATAAATCAGTTAATAAAAGAATAGAAAAAGCTTTTATTGTGTCGCTTAAGTTATATAGGAATTCTTGAACCCAAGAGTTAAGAATAATAAGTTCTTGATTACCTAGAATAGAGTAACCACTTAAAATAACGAAACAGATTATATTTGTCGAGAAGTGCAAAATCGTATGGATACGATCTTCGTTGTGCGTCTTGATCAATTGGATTGTTTCTTTGTAGATTCCGATACGAAGGTTTTGTAGATGTGTTTCCGGATATTCCTTTATCATTCCATCCAAGAGTAACAGTTCCTCTAATTCTATGAATTTTTTTAGAATACTCTTTTCTTGAATATCATTCAAGAAAATTTCGGATTGTCTAGTATTCGACCAATTAGTAACCCAAGATTCCATATTTTTCTTAAATGAGAAAGAGATCCACCAGGGCAAAAAGACTATAGATGTAAGATATAGAAGGGGAATGAATGCTTTCTTTTTTTCCATTTTTCGTCTTTAATGAACTCAGCTTCACCTCATTCGTCAACTCTATATGATAAGAATATTTCTATCAAGCATAAGTTCTATTACAAGTCATAGAGCCTATAAATCTATAAATCTATTCTCACTTTTTTTTTTATTTGCAATTCGGGAGTTAGTTCTTTGAATTTAGAAAGAATACACAAATAGAATAAGAAAGAGTCTACTTCCAATTCGAATGAAGAAAAAAAAATATTGTTTCCAAAGATATCAATTGCTAAAATTCGAAGCAATTGCCCCCTTCGATGAATGCATGAAAGAGCACTTCAAGTAATGAATATTAGAGTCGGATTTCGAAACGAAAGAACGCCCCTTCTATCAAAATAAAAAATATCAAATATTTCGAAAAAAAAATTCTTGAATTTTTCAGTTCATTTTTGTTTTTCAAAATACTTCAATCGGTACACGCAAGAAATAGGCCAATTCCGCCGCTTTTTGTTCAATTTCTCGTGGAGTCAAATTCTCGTCAGTCCGAGTCAAGGGAATGACCCCCTGTCCTCTGATTTCCATATAAAGGACACGACGAGTATAAATACCCTCTTTAACTTCTATTCTGATGGACTGAATGTCTTTCATAAGGAATCGGAGAAAGATACGACGATTTTTTCCAGGAAATCCCCAACGAAAAATACACACTATTCCCTCTTTTCTATCGAATCGATCATAACCACTACCTACATTCCACGAAATTGTACACCACAAATAGGAGCTAATAAAAAGACCTGCGATTCCATAGAAAGACATCACGATCCCTTGTGGAAAAAAAAGAATTTGCTGAGACGGAAATAAAGATAGCAAATTCCTACCAAGATAACTCGAAGTTCCAACCAATAAGAACCCTAATGAACCTAAAAAAAGGATAAAAGCCCAGCAGAAATTACTTGTTTTTCGAGACCCCGTTATAAGTTCTATCCATATACGTTCTGATCGCCAACCCATATTAGATCCAGTTGTATTTTATTGGAATTTGGAAAATAACCCAACCAAATGAATTTTACTTTACTTTTCCTTGTTTCCGAAGTAACTCTCATCAACTAGCACTATTCTGATGTAAACCTTTAGGAGTAATTCATCGAATTGCTTCTAGATCTAAAAAAAATAGATGAGATTTGTCCCTACCGCCTGTATCTAAAAAATCTTGTTTTTTTGAACATGAAGAAATAAAGAAGCCATTGCAATTGCCGGAAATACTAGACCCACTAAAGGCACAAAAATAGAGGGTAAGTTACTGAGAGTTGTCATAGAATGGGTACCTCGATTTAATATTTGTACCTGTTTTTTTTATTTATTTTTTAATATTTTTACCTGTTATTGTTATATTGTTATAAAGGTTATAATTAGAAAGGTTATAAAGATATTTTATAATCATTAGAATTCATATATACTTATACTAATACTTATACTAAGTATATTTTCATAGAGAATTCTATATAGAATTCTAATACTTATACTAAGTATATTTTCATAGAGAATTCTATATAGAATTCTACTAAATATATCTAAGTGAGTATATATATAAAATAATGAGTATATAATATAATAATTAACTAGTATTTAGAATTCTAATATATATAGAATCTAATTCTAAGATAATAATAGAATATTTCTATTTAAAATAGATAGATAATCTATATAAATATTAAAAGAAAAATAATAGAAAAATATAAAGATAAAGATTTGAAAACTCTACTTGATTTCATTTTGAGTCAAAGGAAAGAAAGCATGGAGGTGAAATAACTCACTAAGAACACCCTTTAAAGGATTACGCGGTACGATTGAATCAAATAAGCCTTTATGGAATAAATATTCAGCCCCTTGTGAATCTTCAGGTACTGTCTTATTCAATGTTTGCTCAATTACTCTTTTACCCGCAAATGCAATGTAAGCATTGGGTTCGGCAATAATGATATCCCCCAACATACCAAAACTAGCTGTCACCCCACCAGTAGTAGGAGATGTAAGGATCGAGACATAGAATAACTTTTGATTTGCTTGATAATCATATAAAGCGGAAGATATTTTAGCCATTTGCATCAAGCTCAAACTTCCTTCTTGCATACGTGCTCCTCCAGAAGCACATACTAGAATAAGAGGTAAAAATTGATTGGTAGCATATTCGATCAAACGGGTGATTTTCTCACCTACTACGGATCCCATACTACCCCCCATAAACTGAAAATCCATAACCCCAATTGCTACGGGAATACCATTTAGTTGACCTGTGCCTGTTTGAACAGCTTCAGTTAATCCTGTCTTTCTTTGATAAGAATCAATACGATCTTTATAAGGTTCCTCTTCCGAATGAAATTCAATGGGATCCACAGAGACCATGTCTTCATTCATCGGATTCCAAGTACCTGTATCAATCAAAAGTTCGATTCTATCTGAACTGCTCATTTTCAAATGATATCCACAGTGTTCACAAATATTCATTTTTGATTTTAATAATTTCTTATAATTTAATCCATAACAATTTTCGCATTGAATCCACAAATGTCTGTATTTTTTAGTTTCATCTAGATCATTAGAACTTTCTTTTCTAGTTAAATCACTATCACTCGTATCATTCGTGCGAGTTATTATACTGGAAC